CACGGTAGAAGAACAGATAATGACTATTTATACCGGAACGAAGGGTTATCTTGATTCATTAGAAATTGGGCAGGTAGGGGATTTTCTTGTTAAATTACGTACTTACGTAAAAACGAATAAACCGCAGTTCCAAGAAATTCTATCTTCTACCAAGATATTTACTGAGGAAGCAGAAGCCCTTTTAAAAGAAGCAATTCAAGAACAGATGGAACGCTTTCTACTTAAGGAACAAGCATAAAGCAATTGATCCCTCCTTAAACTTAATAAATAGAAATTTCTAATTATTCAATATTTATATACCTTTCTTTCCATAGATATCTAAAAATCTAAAAATATATATGAAAAAAATTGCGTCCAATAGGATTTGAACCTATACCAAAGGTTTAGAAGACCTCTGTCCTATCCATTAGACAATGGACGCTTTTCCGATTTTTTCGCCTTTTTTTACTTTGACCTTCCTATTTCTTGTTCCAGAAAAAGAATTGGATTGTACGTGAGATGATAAAAATTTTTAAATTTCGTATTCAACTCAATGATGCATTAATAAATATAGAATAGAGCGGGTAGCGGGAATCGAACCCGCATCGTTAGCTTGGAAGGCTAGGGGTCATAGTCGACGTTGATTTTTCATTTTAAACGTCTCTAATTCAAAACCGAACATGAAACTTTAGTTTCATTCGGCTCCTTTATGGAAAAGGGAAAAATTCCCAGGTCCAAATCTAAGACGGGAACGAAATTACAAATTTCACCCATAACATCTATGTCAGCTTTTTGTATGAATGCATTCAATTCAAAACAACTTGCTTTCTAGATGATCCCTCTAGAAGGGAGGATTCTAACAATCTTTCTAGTTACTTCGTTCTCTATTTCTATTTGATAGAGTCCTAAGGAAAAGTATTTTGTTTCCACCGAGCTAAAATAAAACAAATAAAAAGAAATATATTGATTGAAGCCTCTAGTAAACTAAAGTCATCATTTAATAGCTATTTTGCTTCCTTCTAAAAAAAAAGGGAGGATTTAGTTACGATTCGAAAACTATTTTTCTATCTTCATCCATGGATCTCTTACTTATACTCATAAAAAAAAAATTCATGTTTCGTAATTTTATAATCCAACCTTTAAATTTCTAATTGACTTTTGGATACAAATCACGAGAATTTTCAATTTTCCTCAAATTTTTCGTTGAGAGGTAAAGGATTAATTCCTTTTAAGAAATAAAGTTTTTGATCGGAATAGTAATCAAACCGGTAGACCCCTTAACCATTAAGTAAGGGGTTTGTAGAACGAATCGCACTTTTACCACTAAACTATACCCGCTACAGTTCCATTATTGTATTGAAATGGAACGTTTGTCGAACACTGAAATTGGCCGTAATCAAGAATCAAGATAGAATCATAGAAAGAATCATGTTTCGCAGGAGCAGATTTTTTTTGTTCCAGCCATAATCTGAACGAGTCACACATACACCCTAGTACATGTTCCTCGGCGCTGAGGACATCCCCGAAGAGCGGGGGATTTCTTGACATTTCTGATTGGCTGTCTTGTGTTTCTAATAAGTTGGTTAATAGTTGGCATGTTAAATCAGAATTTATCTATTATACGATCAACAATTCCATAAGCTTTAGCTTCTGTTGCTGACATATAAACATCTCTTTCCAGATCTTGGGATATAATCCAGAGGGGTTTGCCCGTTTTTTTGGAATAACTCCTTGCGAGGGTTTCTCTTAGAGTCAAAAGTTCTGCCATTTCGCTGTAAAGTGAGTCTATGCTTTCGCTTTCCTCCTTGTCCTTGTCCTTGTCCTTGTCCTTGTCCTTGTCCTTGTCCTTATCCTTATCCTTCTTAGGATAAAAAAGATTGGCAGAAGGTTGATGAATCATTACCCTAGCGTGAGGGAGTGCTACACGTTTTTTAGATTGGCCGGAGGCCAAGATATAAGATGCCGTTGAAGCAGCTATCCCTAGGCATATTGTAATTACACAGGATGGGATAAATTCCATAATATTTGAAATAGCCATTCCGTTTATTACCTCTCCTCCAGTAGAATTTATAAAGAAATATAACGGGTTATTATCCTCCATACCGAGATATATCAAAAGACCTATAATCTCATTCGAGAGTTCTGCTTCGAGTTCGTTACACAAAAAAAGCATTCTGTTACGATTAAGCTCGTCTTTTAGATCAACCCACGAGGCTTCTTCCTCTCCTGGAAGTCTAACGGGAACCTTGGGTGTTGCAAGTGGCATTTAATACCTCCTTTTTTTTTTCGAATTTTTTTATATAATATTTTTATATAATATTTTAATATTATTTAATATTTGAATATATTTTTTTTTATTTTCCATGGGGAGAGATGGCTGAGTGGACGAAAGCGTCGGATTGCTAATCCGTTGTACGATTCATTCGTGCCGAGGGTTCGAATCCCTCTCTTTCCGTTTCCGTTAATGACTTAATAGTTGATTTATCTTTCAATTAAAATAAAATAAAAAATTATATGTATGTAATTACAAATATCAAATATAATTTTTTTTCTATTTATTTTTTTATTTTATTTTTCATCTATTTTTTTTTTCTTTTTTTTTTTGAAATGAAAAATCAAGTAAAGAACCCCCTTTTTATTCTTCGCGTCCAGGATTACGTCCTGGATCATTAGATAGAAATCCGAAAATGAAGAGAGACACAAAGAATATCACTACTGCGTAAACAAAGAGTTTGAGGGTAAGCATTACACAATCTCCAAGATCATTTTTTTAGAGAATGGATTCTCTATTTTTATACCGCATATCCTATTTTTATACCGAAAACCAAATTTTAGAAATCGAAAAGAATTTTTTTTTTATTGTAATTCATTAAAGTAATAAAAAAATTATTATTATCTTATCTATTATTATCGTACTTATCAATAATTTTTTTATACCCCCTTGTTTGTAGAGGATCACAATAAGGTTTTTCTTTCATTCACGGAAAATAAAAATAGATAGTTAGAGTGGGAAAACGAGACGATCCGAATCGCGGTTATCCAAGAATTCTCATGTTTGAATCAAGAGTTCGTATTGTAAGACTTGTCTGATCTTATCAATTATTAGTATTCGAATCGTTTTTCTAAAAAAATCTTTTATTTTTCTAGGACAAGATGAAAGATTTCATCGAAAGCTTACAGCAGCTTGCCAAACAAAGGCTAAGAGAAAAAAGAGTACAGGTATGACTGGCATAAAATCTACGATTGGACTCAAAAAAGCGTAGGCTTCGGGTAATTTGACTAAGAAAAAACTACTCGAATAAGGGGCAGAATTAAGACAGATCAAACTAAAGATATTAAGCATAACAGACATTTTGTTTTTAAGATAATTGTATTTTGGTTGAGTTCTTCATAGAAGGAAAAAATGAAGAAAATAAAAAAAGAAAAATCAAAAATCCCTCTTTTTTTTTTAACTTACTCACTCAACCAAAAAACCTTCTATTCTTTTTTGAGAATAGAAAAAATTATATTTTCATACAATATCTTAATGGAATTATATGTAATGATCAATAAATTCAGTATAAATCTATATCTACATGCGTCAAAATACTTACAATAGAATCTAATGGATTCTTGAGATATTTTGGCTGGAATTGACGAACAATCAATAACAACATTAGTCTTTATTAGTGTCGAATAGAAATCAAAGTGGGGCGTGGCCAAGTGGTAAGGCATCGGGTTTTGGTCCCGCTATTCGAAGGTTCGAATCCTTCCGTCCCAGAGCAAGAGCATGTGTAATTATAGTAAATAATAAAGATTGTATTTTTCCATTTATAAAGTGTAATATTGGATAGAATTTTATTTTTTCTGCTAATAATTCTAACCAAAATGAATCTTATCTTTTTTTTTTTTTCAATTTCACAAATTAATATGATAAGTGTTCAAATGCCGCGCAGATACAACAGAATCTGTTGGGGATTTAGGCAAGATGGGGTTATAGATTAGACGAATTTGAATTCCAAAAAAAGTTTTCATAGATCCACCCCCTCATATTCATATAGAATAGAAGGAAGTTTGTTATTTTTTTATTCATTCCGGGAAAAGAAATTTTCTTTTTCCAATCGATTTTTTCTTTTTTATTGTTTTTATTGGATGTAGCACAAATTGGAATTTTTTTTTCTATTTCAATAATGAAAAAAAAAATGAAAAATAACTTAAGATATATTCTTAATCTTATGTGCCGACTGTCCTAACTGAACCAATGACTATTCATTATTCCATAATTGAATCAACCGCATAGAGGTTCAAAATTCGAGGAATGTTATGGTAAAACTTCGTTTGAAACGATGTGGTAGAAAGCAACGTGCGACTTGAAGGACATGATCTGTTGTGGATTCTTATATCCATCATTCTCTAATCTAATTAAAGGATGCTCTTGACTCGACATCCTTTGTTCTCTTCCATTCGAACCCGCATTTTTTGTTGGGGTGTAATGGAAATAGTACAGGATGGAGCTCGAGTAGAAAGTATTGATTCATTTCTTAAGGGGAAAGGGTCTAGGGTTAGTGTCAATCAATAAGTTGGAACAACTTCGTAAGTATATCTTTGACAGAGATATCGAAAGGACCCAAATCAAGCAAGTTTCAAATCCTAAAAGAAATTTTGTTGGAATTGATAAAAACTTTTCGATAAAAATTATATATATGGTGTGGCAATCCGCCGTTCATATGATTCTTTGATAGAAGGAAATAACAAAAAGGTATGTTGCTGCCATTTTTGAATGGATTCAAAATCAACGAAGTAATGTCTAAACCCAATGATTCAAAACAAATCTAAAAGATTCCGGAACAAGGAAACATCCTTTTATTTTCTATTTTCGATTTGAATTGTCGCACCAATTAACAATTTATTGGATTTGAATCAGAATGCATAATTCAAATCGATTCCAAATGAGACAAAAAAGGGTATTTGAGACTGCTCAATAAATGAAATGCCAAAGGATTTTTTTTTTGGAGCTATTTGAAAGTTATTTAACTTGAGTT